GTCCCGAATAAACCCAACGAGTAACTAATAATCCTGTTATACAGAAAAAAGTAATTATTATGCCCTTTTCGGATGAATCATATAGGTTTACGATTTTATCGACTAAAAAGGTTATAAAATGAATTGTAATTACAATTGAAACGATCGAAAAAGAAATATGAGTTAATATATGCTCTAAGGTTGAAAATATCATAAAAATTTTTTAAAAGAGGAGTCCCTTAATTATACAAAGGGAAATCGGGAATTGAATTCATTATAGGATCTATTTACTTTTTTTAGGAGATGACATGCCGCCACTCGGACTCGAACCGAGATGCTCTAGCACTGCTTCCTAAGAGCAGCGTGTCTACCAATTTCACCATAGCGGCTTGTCTTGAACTTATAATAGCCTATGAATAAGCAATCGTCTAGATTTTAGAATTCAATTGGGTGCAATATTTTTTAGGAAAGATTCAAATTCATAAATAAAAATTGGTTCAAATAGGTATTTGAAGGTTCATTATTTTAGGTTAGGGTCTTAGTTTTATTGTGTATTTTATACTCTCCTCGACTTGAACTCTTCTAAAACTATTTGAACTCTTCTAAAACTATATAGTACTACTATAAATTAAGAGATAGAACCCCCCACAAAAAATGTTTGTTTTAATGAATTGTTTTTGATTTATTTGATTTCAAAAATCAAAACCAAAAAATCCATTTCATCAATGAACAAAAAAAAAAGAACCTGTTTTGGATCATTCAAAATTGACACATATTTATCCAAAATAGCCTCGCTAAGTGTTTTTGAGTGGATTGGTGGCGAGAGATATATGGGGTCCTATATAGGAATTCAGAGAAAATCCAAAAGGAAGAAAGTTCCACAAAGGAGTTTAGAATTTTAATCAATTAGTTTCAATGATTTTAGTAACGAAAGATTTTCTGTCCGCCCTTTTATAGATTATAGAGAAAAAGGGGATCTATAGAAAAAGAAAAAAGAAAACCTTATATTCTTGTAACAAATAGGTCGATGGGGAAAATAATACTCCCTGCCTTGGAAATGAGAAGATATACTAAAAAGAAAATGGAGTATCTTGTGTTTTTTGTCAAGAAAAAAAAGTATTCTTTTTTTTTTTTTTCGAATTCGGTACGGTAAACAGAAAAATTCTTATTTTACATATTCTAAGAGCGGAACGATTTCCATTCCTATTGATTAACTCAACAGGGAATGGAAATCGGGAATTTTATTTTCGAAATGAAATGACTCGGTTTTTGAGTCAGGCCGATTCAGATTATTCCAACGTGTTATGTTTTATTACTTATTTTATTTGTTTGTTGCACAAAAAAACTTTTAGAATTCCCAGTAGAAAGAGATTTCCCTAAGGAAAACGCTTTTAACGCTGCCCAATACCCCTTCCTTTTCCAAAAATTTTTACGAATACGCTTTTTTGATGCAGAAGTACGTTTTTTTGGAACTGCCATTTAAAAAAAAATTAAGAGATTACTCATTGGTATAGCTGGATGTGAAAGACATCTATTGTTCAAAAGAAATTTGCGCTTTCTAATTTATTATGTATTTCTTTTCTAGATAATATTTTTTATTCTAAAAATAAAAAAGAATAGATAAGATGGGTGAAAGATATGGGAAAATGACATAAACTATTACTAAAAATAGTAAAAAGAAGAATATTCTTTTTTTTAGTAACTTGTCAAACTCGGGAAAAATATGCCTAATTTGACTCGAATTTGAAAGTTAGAAGGAGACTAGTAATTAATCTCTATGATTTGACCAATTGTAACTTCTTGATTTGAATATTTGAAGTATTTAGCAGAAACTCAGAAAGAATAAGTAAAAAGAAATAAAAATTCAAAAATTCTATTTAAGTTGGTTTAAGTTAGTGCATATCTTCGTTTTTTTATTGACTCCTTTCAAAAGAGGTAAGATCCGGTGAATCGGAACCAATTAATATTAATTAAGAATTAAAAAACTTTTTTTATGGAACAGACATATCAATATGCGTGGATCATACCTTTCCTTCCACTTCCAGTTCCTATGTTAATAGGAGTGGGACTTCTTCTTTTTCCGACAGCAACAAAAAATCTTCGTCGTATGTGGGCTTTTCCGAGTATTTTATTGTTAAGTATAGTCATGATTTTTTCAACTAATCTGTCTATTCAGCAAATAAATAGCAGTTTTATCTATCAATATGTATGGTCTTGGACCCTCGATAATGATTTTTCTTTAGAATTCGGCTACTTGATCGATCCACTTACTTCTATTATGTTAATGTTAATCACTACTGTTGGAATTATGGTTCTTATTTATAGTGATAATTATATGGCTCACGATCAAGGATACTTGCGATTTTTTGCTTATATGAGTTTTTTCAGTACTTCCATGTTGGGGTTAGTTACTAGTTCGAATTTGATACAAATTTATATTTTTTGGGAATTGGTTGGAATGTGTTCCTATCTATTAATAGGGTTTTGGTTCACACGACCTCCTGCAGCAAATGCTTGTCAA